AAAACAGAAAAAAATGTTAAGTGCAATAACGGCACCTGGTGCTATTTTTACCCAGGGCTTTGCTACTTCGGGCTTTTTAGCCCAAATGAAACAACCCACAATTTTAGTACCTGCTCTCCAATCCCAGTGGTTAATGATGCATGTAAGTATGATGATATTGGCTTATGCAGCTCTTTTATGTGGATCATTATTATCAGTAGCTCTTCTAGCCATTACATTTCAAAACACTATAACTCCTTTTGGTAAAAGAAAACTTTTATTAAACGAGTCCTTGTTCTTTGAGAAGATCCAATCCACGAATGAAGAAAACAACATTTTACAAGGCACCTATGTCTTTTCTCTTAGGAATTATTATAGGTCCCAGTTAATTGAACAATTAGATCATTGGAGTTCACGTGGTATTGGTCTAGGATTTATCTTTTTAACCATAGGTATTCTTTCAGGAGCAGTATGGGCTAATGAAGCGTGGGGATCCTATTGGAATTGGGACCCAAAGGAAACGTGGGCATTCATTACTTGGACCATATTCGCGATTTATTTGCATATTAAAACAAATATAAATTTGAAAAGTGAAAATTCTGCGATTGTGGCTTCTATAGGATTTCTTATAATTTGGATATGCTATTTTGGGGTCAATCTATTAGGAATAGGATTACATAGTTATGGTTCATTTTTATTAAAAAATTGAATTGAAGAAAGGACCTAACCTGACGAATACAACCACAGAACAGGGTATATCCCATATACATATAAAAAGAAGCAGGCCTCGTCGAGAACCATTTCAATCAAGTAGTATAGTGATTCAAATGGTTCTCACAAACGTCAAACTATCCGATTCAAATTCCAATTCGTTTTTGCGTTACGTAAAAAAGTTTTTTTAATTAAAACTATCTATAAAAAAAATTAGATAGAATAGCTTGTACCTTCTCAACCGATAATGAGAGAACGAAATCGGGGTAAATGCCAATACCTATTACTGGTAGAAAGATAACTAGTGAAACAAATAACTCTCTCGGACCCGAATCAAAAAAAGAAGAGTTTGCACTATTTAATAACTTGTATCCATAGAACATTTGCCGTAACATAGATAATAAATAAATAGGCGTTAATATCATTCCAATTGCCATGCCAAAAGTAATTAGGACTTTTGACATTAAAAAAAATTTTTGACTGGTAATTATTCCAAAAAAGACTATTAATTCGGCAAAAAAACCACTCATGCCCGGTAACGCAAGGGAAGCCATTGAAAAAGTAGTGAAGAGGGTGAATATTTTTGGCATTGAAACGGCTATTCCGCCAATTTCGTCGAGATAAACAAGACGTATTCTATCATAACTAGTTCCTGCTAGGAAAAAAAGCGCAGCACCAATAAATCCATGAGAGATTATTTGTAAAATGGCCCCGTTGAATCCCGTATCAGTTATAGAACTAATTCCGATAATTATGAAACCCATATGAGATACAGAGGAATATGCTATTCTCTTTTTTAAATTACGTTGACCCAGAGATGCTGAAGCTGCATAGATTATTTGTATTGTGCCTACTATCACCAACCAAGGAGAAAATATAGAATGAGCGTGAGGTAATAATTCCATATTGATCCGAACCAACCCATAGGCTCCCATTTTTAAAAGGATTCCGGCTAAAAGCATACAAGTACTGTAATGTGCTTCTCCATGGGTATCTGGTAACCATGTATGTAGAGGTATAATCGGCAATTTGACAGCAAAAGCAATAAGAAATCCAATATAGAATATTATTTCTAATCCCGCTGGATACGATTGATTAGTTAACGCTTCCAAATTTAATGTTGGTTCGGTAGAACCATATAACCCAATACCCAGAACTCCCATTAACAAAAAAATGGAACCCCCTGCAGTGTACAAAATAAACTTTGTCGCTGAATAGAGACGCCTCTTTCCTCCCCATATGGATAAAAGTAGATAAACGGGAATTAATTCTAATTCCCACATTAGAAAAAAAAGTAAAAGGTCTCGAGAAGAAAATAATCCTATTTGACCACTATACATTGCTAACATCAAGAAATGGAATAATCGGGAATCCCGAGTAACCGGCCAAGCCGCTAAAGTAGCTAAAGTCGTGATGAATCCCGTCAGTAAAACGGGTCCTATAGAAAGCCCATCTATTCCCAATCGCCAGTGGAAATTAAAAAAGCGAATCCAGTTATAATCTTCGGCCAGTTGTATTAATGGGTCGTCTGGCTGGAAATGATAACAGAATACATAGGTTGTTAGTAGGAATTCTAAAATACATATACACAAAGTATACCATCTAATTACCTTATTGCCCCTATGAGGTAGAAAGAAAATGAATGAACCCGCAAATATAGGCAAAACGACAATTAAGGTTAACCAAGGAAAAAAATTCATGGTAAAGACAAAATACACTTGGACTAAAAAACCCGTACTCGAATAAGCCGAAAATAAAATATAGATTTTTTATTTCGTTTTAGTTCGAGCGCGGGTTTTTGTCGATAAAAAAATCAAAGGGATTCGATTGGAGTTTTCTGGAACGTATTAATAAGCTAGACCCATACTGCGGGTTGTTTCATGCCACAAATAAACCCGAACACTCAAAAAATCGGTTGGACAGGCGGATTCGCATCTCTTACAACCAACACAGTCCTCTGTTCTTGGGGCGGAAGCTATTTGTTTAGCTTTACACCCGTCCCAAGGTATCATTTCTAATACATCTGTGGGGCAGGCTCGGACACATTGAGTACATCCTATACATGTATCATAAATCTTTACGGAATGTGACATTGGATCTATACCTGTTTTTGAATCTCATGAATTTTCGATCTAGTATAACCATGTATTGTATGTAAATGAATTATCTATTTAAAGACCAGACGAATCGATGATTCACCAGAATTTGCCGAATCAACTTTTTCTGGGTCGGTTTTGAAAAGAGGTACAAAATACTTTGATTTCTGAGTTTTTTGAAGATTCTACATATCTAGTAATCTAATTTGAATTGCTAACTATTCAAATTTCTATAATACTAATATTATCAAAAATAATACTACTTATTCAACAAATTCGATTGATTAATACGAGTTGATTTTCTGTTACGATAAATTGCCGAAACAATAGCCAGCCCAATAGCTGCTTCAGCGGCGGCAATCGCCATAACAAAAATGGAGAAAATGTTTCCTTTCAATTGACGACTATCAAAAAAGTCAGAAAATGTTACGAAATTTAGATTCACCGCATTCAATATAAGTTCCAGACACATAAGAGCTCGAACTAAATTTCGGCTTGTGATTAATCCATAGATACCGATCGAAAATAAATAGGCACTCAAAACAAGTACATGTTCGAGCATCATTGAGCAACTCCTTATCAATCTTGATTTATTTCATTTCAATATGAACAAGAATTTAATTCACTCGAATATAACAAAAAAATACGGAGCAAAGAAAGATGGTAGTAATAGATTGACTTTTCTATTTTCTATTATAGTATACATAAATGAAAATAGAATTGAAGAAATACGAGAAAACGGAATAACGTTTACTTTGGAAGGATACTTTTCAAGATTTTTCATTTTATTGACGGGCCACGGCAATTGCACCTATCAAAGCAACTAAAAGAATTATAGAAATGAGTTCAAACGGGAGAAAAAAATCTGTTGATAAATGAATTCCAATTTGTTGACTATTATTTATCAAATCTTGTTCTATAATCTGGTTGAATTTTGTAGTCCAAATAATTCCGTACCAGGACGTATTTAGAATACTACTAATTAATAAAACAAAAATACTGGTACAAACTAACAAAGTAATTCCGTCCCCAAGAGTCCAAAGACGGAAATTTTTGTCATATTCTAACCCGTTGACGAACATTACAGCAAATATTATTAAAACATTTATAGCTCCTACGTAAATAAGGAGTTGTGCAGAAGCTACAAACTGAGAGTTTGCTAGAATATAGAATAAAGATATACAAACAAGAACCAATCCCAACGAAAAAGCAGAAAAAATTGGATTGGTAAATAATATCACCCCTAGGCCTCCTACTATAAGACCTGATCCCAGAAAGACTAAAAGAAAATCATGTATTGGTCCAGGTAAATCCATTCGATGAAAAAAGATATAAAAATCGGACTCTTTCATGATCTTATTGAACTGACCAGGAGAAAATAAGTTAAGTTGATCTATTTACCTAGTTGAATGCAGCATGCGAATTGATGTCGGTGTGGTTAGTAGACTAATCACGTTCTTTATCTGAAAGGCTAGTTCGAATATAGTTGAAACCATTACATTAAAAAAAATTTTCAAGGAAATCCTCCATTTTCATGAACCACTCAGATCAATAGTTTTTATGTTTAGTTATTTTTCTTTGTAAATAACTAAAAATAAAAAACTTAGTAATCAAAAATGAATCAAGGTATTTCTTTTTTATTTAATTGAGGCCAATTCAAGATCGTTCGAATTGTGTAATCGTCAATTATTGAAATTGGTAAACGGCCTAAAGCAATTTGATTATAATTTAATTCATGACGATCATACGTAGAAAGCTCATATTCTTCAGTCATTGATAAACAATTTGTTGGGCAATACTCAACGCAATTACCGCAAAATATACAGATTCCAAAATCAATACTGTAATTAAGTAACCGTTTCTTTCGAATATCTGTTTCCAATTTCCAATCTACAACAGGTAGATCTATAGGACATACACGAACACATACTTCACAAGCAATGCATTTATCGAATTCAAAGTGGATTCGACCACGAAAACGTTCTGATGTGATCAATTTTTCATAAGGGTATTGAATAGTTACAGGTAAACGATTGGCGTGGGATAAGGTAATCAAAAAACCTTGACCAATGTACCTAGCCGCCCGTACTGTTTGTTGACCATAATTCAGGAACCCAGTTACCATAGGGAACATATCCTAAATATCGATAAAAAATTTTTGTTTGTTTCTTTCTCTTGTTGGAGACAAGTTATCAATTTAGTTACTAGTGAATAGAAAATATTCTATTTTGCTTAGATTATAGTGAAAGGAGTTGGGAAGAAGTTGTTAATAATAAATTACCTAACGAAATGGGTAAAAGAAATTTCCATCCAAGATTTAATAATTGGTCCATTCTCAGTCTAGGTAACGTCCATCTTGTTGTGATGGAAATGAACAAGACCAAAAAGGTTTTCGCCAGTGTAATGAAAATACCAATTGTTGCTACAAAGACTCCATCCCTTGCATTTATTTCAAAAAGGTCAGGAACAAATATGTACGGAATAGAAAAATTCCAGCCTCCCAAGTAAAGAACTGTTACAAATAATGAAGAAACTAGTAGATTTAGATAGGAAGCAACATAAAATAAACCAAATTTAATACCCGAATATTCTGTTTGATAACCTGCTACTAATTCTTCCTCTGCTTCTGGTAAATCAAAAGGCAATCTTTCACATTCAGCTAGAGAAGAAATTAGAAAAACGAGAAATCCTATAGGTTGACGCCACAAATTCCACCCCCAAAAACCGTATTTGGACTGTGTCTCAACTATATCAACTGTACTTAAACTGTTAGATAATTCTAGTCGCTGATAAGATCACTGTTATCAGCGCTATTACAGAACCGTACATGAGATTTTCACCTCATACGGCTCCTCGAGGGTCCCACATAAATCTAAGGACTGCTTCGATATTATTTAATCTTTCTATTTCTATTTTTGTAGGATAAATAGCGTCAAAAGAAATCGAAAGGTCCTGAATTAGACCAACGGAATTCTGTCTGCTATACTAAAGGGCTTCTGAATTTTTCTCATCCTTTACTTTTTGTTTTTCGGTTTTTTTATTGAGACTTCGTTTTAAACCTTCATAAAGCACTCTTTTTAGAAATAGTAATAGATATTTCGTCCTATCCTTTTTGATTACGAAAATCAATTACCATGCAGTGTAGCTCTCTTAATACAGTTGGACAGCAAGAATAATCAAAAATTTTGCAATTCCATTCTATTTTTATTTCTTTTTTTGCTAAAAAAAGTAAAGGATTACTTCGTTCCTGATAGTCATTCACTTTAGCGGTGGATAGCAGCATACTCTAGATCGGAATTTTGGGGAGTACTACTTGATCATTTCTACAAATTTAAAGCCCCAATTACTATTTCGTTTTTGCGGAATTTTTCCGAGAACTTAGAAAATCTCTATTACTAATCCTTTGTGTACCTTGGTGTTCCTAACCATCCACTCAGTTTTGCTCAATCTCTTCGACAATTCGTGTCATGTATAGTAATAGATGATAGCATGAACTCCAAAGAATCGATCCGTTTAGCCCGCTTCAAGCCATGATAACAAATCCACCTGTCTTGGGGTAAATACTTTTTCTTTACTGCTTCTATTTGCTTCTATTAACCTTGGCGTAATTCTTGTACATAGGAAATGAGACTCAATCTTTTTACTGCGAATTTCAAAGCTGTTTTCTTTCACTCATCTAACTATCTGGTTTAGTTCATTCTTAGAACACTCTCGAAAGGAAAATGGTGTAAAATTTATGCCTCAACGAATCACACGTAGAGATATTGCTAACACACATAGAGTTAATGGTATTTCATAACTAATAGATTGGGCAGCAGCCCGTAGACCACCTAAAAAGGAATATTTATTATTTGATCCATAGCCTGACATAAGAAGCCCAATGGGAGCAATACTTGAAATGGCGATCCATAGAAAAACACCATTACTGAGATCGACTAGAATCAGTCGATAGCTAAAAGGAATTACTGAATAACTTAGTAGAATTGATATGACTGCTATGGAGGGTCCAAGACTAAATAATCCCCCATCTCCTCTTGCTGGAAGAAGGTTCTCCTTGAAAAGTAATTTTGTTCCATCTGCTAGAGCTTGAAGAATTCCCAAGGGTCCAGCATACTCAGGCCCAATACGTTGTTGTATCCCTGCGGATATTTCTCTTTCTAACCATACAATTACTAGTACACCTATTGTGATTCCCAAAATAAGAATCAAAATAGGTACAAGTATCCATAGAGTCCCATAGACTTCTTTTAAGGATTCCAATATAGAAAAAGAATTAATAGCTTGTACTCCTGTTGTATTAATTATCATTTCAACGATCAATTTCTCCCATAATGATATCTATGCTACCTAGTATTGTCATAATATCAGCCAATTTCATTCTTTTAACTAACTGAGGAAGAATTTGTAAATTGATAAAACCCGGCGGGCGAATTTTCCATCTCCACGGAAAAGAACTCTGATCTCCTATCAAATAAATTCCCAATTCGCCCTTTGGGGCCTCGACTCTTACATAAAGTTCTTGTCTCGATAACTCAAACGCGGGAGACGGCTTTTTACTAATGAATCGATATTCAAAATTATTCCATTCAGGATCTCTTACTATATTAAAGCGCCGGCTTTCCAAATTTTCATAGGGCCCCCCGGGAATTCCTTCTAGAGCTTGCTGAATAATTTTTACGGATTCCACCATTTCCCCAATTCGGATTAAATAACGAGCTAATGAATCGCCCTCTTTCTGCCATTGAACTTCCCAATCAAATTCTTCATAACATTCATAATTATCAACTTTACGAAGATCCCATTGTATTCCGGAAGCCCGTAACATTGGTCCTGACAATCCCCAATTTATTGCCTCTTCTCCGCCAATAATGCCTACCCCCTCGACTCGTTCTAAAAAAATGGGATTTCGCGTAATAAGCCTTTGATATTCAGCAATTGCTGTTAAAAAATACTCACAAAAATCCAAACATTTATCTATCCAGCCATAAGGTAGATCAGCAGCGACTCCTCCGATGCGAAAATAATTATGCATCATTCTCATGCCAGTGGCAGCTTCGAATAGATCATATATCAATTCTCTTTCTCTGAAAATGTAGAAGAAGGGGGTTTGTGCGCCAATATCCGCCATAAAAGGTCCAAGCCATAATAAATGAGAAGCTATACGACTTAGTTCCAACATAATAACTCGGATATAGCTAGCCCTTTTAGGTACTTGAATATTTCCTAATTGCTCTGGTGCATTTATAGTTATTGCTTCTGTGAACATAGTAGCTAAATAATCCCAACGTGTTACATAAGGCAAATATTGTATAATTGTTCGGTTTTCCGCAATTTTTTCCATTCCTCTGTGCAAATAACCCAGTATTGGTTCACAGTCAACAACATCTTCGCCATCTAAAGTAACAATGAGTCGAAGAACGCCGTGCATTGATGGGTGCTGAGGCCCCATATTGACTATCATTAGATCTTTTCTTGTAACTGGTCCAGTCATAAAATTTTTCCTTATTTCTTCTTCCATGAATTGCTGAAAACAAAAAGAAGTTCATCAAAATTGAAGATCGAATAAATCAAAGAAAAGAATTATTCAAATTAACGTTTTTTTATCTCTCGAATATTCAATTGGTTAATTAATTCTTTATAGCGTACTCTATTTTTTTTAAAAAAATAAGCCAGAAGTCGTTGACGTTTTCCCAAAATTTTCCGTAGACCTCTCTGAGATGAATAGTCTTTTTTGTGTAATTCCAAATGTGAGCTAAGTCTCCGTATCTTATTGGTGAAAGAGAATACTTGAAATTCAACAGACCCTTTCTTTTCTTCTTGCGAAATAACCGAGATGAATTCATTTTTTGGCATAACTATAGAAATCCATACAAATATATATAACTTCGTCAATTTTTTTATTAATTTCCTATTTTTATTTTACGAATATGAATTTGACTGATCAGTAATAATAATGCGAGGTATTTTGATCTGGTATACACAATAATCAATCCGAATTTCCTTATTGATTCATTTTATGATCTAATTGATACGTCATTGAATTAGTATTCATGTATCAAAAAAGGATGTAAGACAAGGCATATGCGCAGCTATTTATCCACCCGATATCGATATATAGGGTAGGGGATATATAAGACAATTGTATCATCAATCAATTTTCAATCGTGGATACATATGTATCCTTAACATACTGAAACGACTACCATTATTAGTATCAAACCAATAGCGATTCATACAAGCTAAATCTTCTAATCGATAATTGGGCCAAAGAAAGAATTTTAATTTCATTAATTTCATTTTATCTCTATCAAGATCTTTGCTTTCATCCAAAAATTGACCGCAGGTTTTTACCTTGTTCCCATTGCAAAATACTGCATTTTTATCCACACAATTACTATTCCTTGAATTGAAACAACTTAGAATTCTCAATTCTCTACGCCGTCTAGACGATAAAAGATTTTCAGGAACAAGCAAATCATAATGATTTTTGTTTCTATTTTTCGTCATCATTTGGTGTCTTGCAATCGATTCCTCAAAATGATTCTTATCCATAATTTCTCTGTATCTTTTTTGATTCTTTTTTTGTTTAATCTCATGAACCAAAGAAATCCTTATGGTTTGATACATAAGAAATTCTACATTATGTTTTACAGGTATACGAACGGGTTCGATAATAAATATTCCCTCTTTTAGGATTTTTGAAAGATTCAAATCCCGGATTAGCATTGGATCCAGAGTTAACTCCTCCTTCTTAATAAAGACGAAACCAAACTTTGTTGTCATTCTGCTTTCCTTTTCCCATTCAAGTACGGACAGCGCATAATCGAAGAATTCCATAGTCAAAGGACTCAGCAGCCATTTCAATTGCAAAGCAAAAGATCCTTTCATGAACGCATCTAAGTCTATTTCCCAAGTCCAAATGCTTTTGGATTTCTTTTTCGTTCTACCCATTTTCATATCTGATTTCGTATAAAGTTCTTCCATATATTTTTGTTGGTTTGAGAGAACAGATTCGGGGTTCCCTCGGTTTTGGGCATCTGATGCGAGATCTCTTTGACCTATGGTTTTTTTTTCTTCTTGATTCTCTAATTCAAAATCTTTTTTTTCTTTTTCATTTGATAGTAGAAGATCCCCTTTTTTCTTTTTAGTGATATTTTTCTTTTGACTAACATCTTCATTCAAATGAAAAAGAAGTGAATGGATTGGTATAAACCCCGGTTTCATTTTATATACATTAAAAAATAACTCAAATTGTGGGAAGAACCAAGGTATCGGCTTCGATACAGGACGATTTAGTCTTTCTTCATTCATTCCCATCCAATCAAAGGGGTTTCTTTTCTTTTTTTGATTGGATGGGTTGATTTCTTTATCTTTATTCATTTTGAGATAAAAAAGACCTTTCGTATCCAAATATTTTCTATCTGGATTTTTTATATACATAAAAAAATCTTTTCTTATAAAATGAGTAATAGGGATACTCGCCCCCATATCAAAAAATTTCGGTTTATGTATGTTGTAATTATATGAGTCCTTCTTATCTTCATAATAAATCGATTGATATGCTAAAAGATCATATCTATACATTTTTTGAAAATGATCATTTTTATTTAGCAATAACGAAACCTTTTCCTCTCTTTCAGATGAATCCCGTTTGATTAAATTTTGATTTTCAACCCTACAATGTTGATTGACTCTATTTCGCCATTTTTGCGGTACTAATTTAGACCATTTTTGCTCAGAGAAATCGTATGGATAATGACTCTTTAACCAATTTTTCCATTGATTCCTTCCAGAATTCTGAAGTTTATTATGCTTTAATTCGTAAGAAATTATTCCTTGTCTTCGAAAAGAATCTTTTATTTCATTCTTAAGAAATAAAGATGCTCCGTCATATTGAAGGACAGATCTTAACTTATACAAGTTAATAACCTGGGTTTGTGATAATTTGTAAAATACATAGGCCTGTGACACGAGGGATAATTTAAAAGAAACCCCCGACTTCGTCTGAATCTTATGACGAATACGCGAAGGTGAAAGTTTTTTTTGTATAGTTGAAAGACGCTCAATTATCTTTTTCTCTTTTGTATCAAAAATATATTTTTTTTTGAATTTACGAAAAAGTTTGATAATGATCATGGGCCTATAAAGACTATTAGTAAGACGATTAATGATATATGGAAAGCTCTCTAGAAGGATATCCGTGTATATCCTTTCCACGATCCATTTTAAAAAATAATGTGATTTACGGATTAATCGATCATTTCTTCTTTTGAATATCTGAAAAAGATTTTTTAGTGATGCTAATTTTTGAGCACCATAACTTGTTTTGTTAGGACTCATATTTATCTTTAGAGTTCGAAATCCATTTGTCTTGTCTTTTGTAATTCTTTCTATTTGATTTCTGATTGTGCTTGTTCTATCAGTCAGATCTTTCATTTTGATTTCTGTCAGTGAATAATTTGTCCAATCCATAGATCGGGTTTGAATGGATGATTCATGAATAATCTGATTATTTATTATAGAATCTTTTTTTATTTCACTCGAATCCTCTCTCCATTTTTTTTGTTCTTTTGGGACCTTTAGAAACAAAAATTGGGTTCTTTCTTTGAAACTTTTTAGAACTCGAAAACTCCATTTTCTAATTGCTTTTTGGAGTTTTTTCAAAGGGGGTCCAAAATAATAACTAAACAAAATACCAAGTCCTACGAGAGGAGAACCAAAAGGACGGTCAGTTTCCAGTCCCCAAATCGTTAAAAAAGCAGCAGGACTTTCCTGCTTTGCATTTTGATCCCTATGAGAAGGTCGTATCTTAGATCGGTGCCAAGGTTTCAGACGGAAAGGAAATTGTATCATTATTTGTATACCCTCTGTGGCCCAGTTTTGGGGAAAAATTCCGTTTCTTCCTGGTTCTAGTACTGGCATACCATTATAGGTGCATATAACATACACTTCTTTATTCATCTCCCCTATATCCTGCTCCCACTCGGACTCTTGGCGTAATAAGAAACGGACAATATTTTTAGCTAGTATCAACGAAGGTAATACAATAGATTGTCTAAGCCTCGACTGAATTAGTAAAATCAAAGCTCTTATTCCATGAGCATAAATAAGGATATCATAGAGGTCTGATATTCTTTCTCGTGTCCTTTCTATTCGTTCCATTTCCGTCTGCCCGTCCCGCCCCTTTTCCATTTCATTGACTTCTTTTTGAATTTCTTCGTAGCTTTTGTTTTCCTCCATGTACATTTTTTTTTTTTTTTTCAACCTCTTTATTCTTTTTGCTACGCTTCCTTTTATACCCTTTCTAAAAATGTCTTGTATTAGGTCGTAAATCTCAATTACTGATAATATGAATGGTTCGAAAAGAACATCCCAAGAAAATCCTACCCTGTCGAAAAAAAGTGGGGAATACGGATATAAGGGAAACATTTTCCCCGTAAGGGTTTTACGTCTTTGAACACGCATAGAACCTGTGATTATGTCTCGACGAAAATCCGCTTCATAGGGATAATCTATCATATCCACTTCTTCTATTTCATCAGGCTTCGTCATAGTTTTGATACTAGGGTCGGCATTCTCTGCTTCCTCCGGACCCCGCGTAAAAAGAACTATACGTTTCGCTTTCCTCGAGCGAATTTGATGATCTACTATCCACTCTTCCCCCTCTTCCGTTGTTGCAGTTTTTCCGAGTTGTTCTACCTCGCTGAATAATTT